TATGGGCCTATTCGGAATATATTCAATATTCAATCAACCTCTTTCATCTTTTATTTTTCGTTTTTTTGTAAATCAATTGTGAAATGTTTTTCTATAGTGTCCAATATTTGTTTTGCGTCTTCTATGCGAAAATGCTCAATTTTAATAAGATCTTCTTGACTCTTATTCAAAAGGTCCAATAATGTATGTATATTGGACTTTTTGAGGCAATTATAGATCCTAGGTGGCAATTCTAATTGATCAATAAAAATATATTTCAATGCTTTTTTTATTTTGTTTTTACTTAGTTCAGTCAATCTATTGTGAAAGGTAAAAAGGGGTAAAGAAACTTTGTGTTGATTGTCCTCTAAATGTAAGTTTTCTTCTTCCGCATGTAGAAAAGGAATAAATAAATCAATTAAATTCCGGGAGGCTTCATAAAGGGCTTCTTTCGGAGTTAAACTTCCATTTGTCCATATTTCGAGAAAGAGTATCTCTTGGTTTTCATTCCCATAAGAATGAATACTATGATTCACGTTTCGAACAGGCATGAATAGAGCATCTATAGGGTAACTTCCATCTTGAAAGTTATTTGGCGCTTTTATACGATATCCGCGATTTCTCTCGAGTTGTAATCCAATACACAAATCAATTGGTTCTGTCAAGCTAGCTATATGCTGTGTATTGTCAACTATTTCGACATAAGGTGGCAAGATGATATCTTGAGCAGTTACACATCTAGGGCCCCTAACACAAATAGACGCCTCACAAGTTCCATATAGATTACTTCTCAATACAATTTCTTTCAAATTCATTAAAATTTCGTGTACTGATTCTTGAATACCTACTATGGTAGAGTATTCATGTGGTATTTTCTCAAATTTTGCACGTGTGATACATGTTCCTTCTATTTCTCCAAGCAAAGCTCTTCGCATCGCAACGCCTATTGTGTCAGCTTGACCTTTCATCAGTGGAGAGAGAATAAAGCGCCCATAATAAAGACATTTACTATCTGTTCTTGATTCAACACACTTCCACTGCAGTGTACGGGTAGATACTCTTATTTTCTCTCGAACCATAGTAATATTATAAAATATTGATCATATTTTTGAATCATTTATTTCTCTTGAAATTTCTTCAATTTTTATTTCTACACACGTCTTTTTTTAGGAGGCCTACAGCCATTATGCGGCATAGGGGTTACGTCTAGCACGAACCTTACTCGTACACCACTTCTACGAATAGCCCGTAATGCTCCATCCCTTCCGAGACCGGTACCCTTTATCCTGACTTCTGCTCGTTGCATACCCTGCCCTACCACTGGACGAATAGCACTTCCCGCCGCGGTTTGAGCCGCAAAGGGTGTCCCTCTTTTTGCACCCCTGAATCCACAAGTACCGGCGGAAGCCCAAGAAACCACCCGACCCCCTACATCCGTAACAGTCACAATGGTATTGTGGAAACCTGCTTGAACATGAATAACGCCCTTTGGTATTTTACGTGCAGCAGTCTTACGCGAACGAATACGACGCCGCCGATAAACAATTCTTGGTCCGTGTTTTGCCATATTTTATCATCTCATAAATATGAGTCAGAGATATATGGATATATCCATTTCATGTCAAAACAAATCCTTCATTTTTTTTTACGGAAATCAAATCTTTTACAAAATTCCTTTTATTTTTAGTAGAATAATTATCCTTGTCGTTGTTTATGTTTTGAGTTAGAACAAATTACTGTAATTCGTCCTCGTCTTCGGATCAGACGACATTTTTCACAAATTTTACGAACAGAGGCCCCTTTTTTCATATTTGTCATTCCTTACTTTAATTCCGAGTCTATTTCTTGGAAGAAAATAAGTTTCTTGAAATTTTGAACCTCGAATTGTATTCTCATGGGAAGGAATGTTGAAGTTGAAAAACCACTTAGTCCTTTGAATCATCCGAATCATCTGAATCGTTGTGGGGGAATCTATAAATTATACGGCCTTTGGTTAAATCATAAGGGCTTATTTCAATCTTAACCCTATCTCCCGGTAGGATTCGTATAGAATTACGTCGTATCTTTCCTGAAATATAACCTAGAACTACCTTTTCGTTATCTAAACGAACGTGGAACATAGCATTAGGAAATGATTGAATAACCAATCCTTCTACTATCCATTTTTGTTCTTTCATTCCAAGCAAAACCTCCTTAAGGCACCAACTAATAGGGGGAAGAGAATAGATAACTTGCTCGTTCTATCACAAATAAGAAATTTTTGATCTAACTCGGATATCAGAAGGATTACCATATATAACATAAAATTTCTCCACCAATTCCTTCTAGTCGAGCTTCCCGATCCGTCATTATACCTCGAGAGGTAGAAAGAATTACAATTCCCATTCCACTTAAAATTCTAGGAATTCGTTGATAGTTAGAATAGATTCGTAGACCAGGCCGACTGACTCTTTTTAAATTTAAAGTATTTCTATATGGTCCTTTCCTATTTCTTCTATGTCGCAGAGTTAAAACCAAAAAATATTTGTTTCTTTCTTGGTGTTTTCTCGCATTTTCAATAAAGCCTTCTCGTAAAAGTATTTTAACAATGCTTTCGGTGATGTTAGTAGATGCTATTCGAACTGTTCCTTTTCTATTCATGTCAGCATTTCGTATAGAGGTTATTATATCAGCAATAGTGTCCCTACCCATGATAAACTAAAATCAGTGGTGTCTCCGAATTTTTATATAATCAACATGCTTTTTTTATTAGTTTATTTTTTTTATGAATTAAAAAAAATAAAAAAAAAATTCAAAATGAAAGGTATATACGTGATACACAATCTACAATTTCATTCAAATATCCTACTTCTCATCTTATAATACCTCAGGAGCTAATGAAAGTATTTTAGGAAATTTTTTTTTCAATTCCAGGGCAATCGCACCAAAAACTCTACTTCCTTTTGGATTTCCTTTTTGATCAATGATAACTGCAGCATTGTCATCATATCGTATTAGCAGACCATTGTCGCGTTTGAGTTCTTTACAGGTACGTACAATTACAGCTCTGATCACTTCTGATCTTTCTAAGCGCGTACTTGGTATTGCTTTTTTGATCACAGCAACAATAACGTCACCAATACGAGCATATCGACGATTGCTAGCTCCTATGATTCGAATACACATTAATTTTCGAGCCCCGCTGTTGTCTGCTACATTCAAATGGGTCTGAGGTTGAATCATATCTTCTTTTTATCTGTTCTTTCAATAAATGCAAACAAACAAAGGGCGAAAAAGAAAAAGAAATATTGTTTGCCGAAAATAAAAAGTAAAAAGAATCTACGGTTGTTTTTATCCCCAAGATCTATTTCCTTTGGTTCTACATTCCTATCCTGAAATAATGAATTGAGTTCGTACAGGCATTTTAGATGCCGCTATCGAGATAGCCCTTCGGGCTATATTTTCTGATACTCCGCTTATTTCATAAAGTATTCGACCGGGTTTGACAACAACTACCCAATATCGGGGGGATCCTTTCCCCGAACCCATACGGCTTTCCGCAGATTTTACTGTAACTGGTTTGTCTGGAAATATACGTACCCATATTTTTCCACTGCGGCGTGCATTTCGCGTCATTGCTCGCCGACCTGCTTCTATTTGTCTAGACGTGATCCAAGCAGGTTCAAGTGCCTGAAGAGCATATCTTCCGAAACAAATACGATTCCCCCGATAAGATATTCCCTTCATTCTTCCTCTATGTTGTTTACAGAATCTGGTTCTTTTTGGGTTATAGTTGATGGTTTTTTCTTAATTCCACCTCTACTACAGAACCGGACGTGAGAGTTTCTTCTCATCCGGCTCCTCGCGAATGAAAAAATTTCAATTAAAATTGAATATGAATATTTAAAAATTGAATTCGAATTAGAATAGAATTCTAAATTAATATATAGATTAATATATTCTAAATTTGAAAATGAATAAAAATGAATAATAAAAATGAATAGAATAATAATATTGAATTAAGATATACATTTAATAATACACTTAATCAATAGATTCTTTGATATTCATCTAATTTATTAGATATTTTTATATTAGGATATATAAGGAAATTTGAAATATATTATATATAGTTTGTCTATATTTTTTTGTATAGATATATTTTATTAGATTGCATTGCTAAAATAAAATGTGAGCAATTTAATAAAAAAGGAATTTTCGCGGGCGAATATTTACTCTTTCAATATCTATTTTAGTTTTATAGGATTAGTTTATCACTTTTCAGAATAGATGAATTGGTCTCTGGTTCGTTCCGCCATCCTTCCCAATGAATCATTAGGATTCTTTTTCAAATGAATCTTCTGTATTCATGGATTACATCGTTCCCATCGCTTCTTGATTAATGATTAGGTCTGAATTCTACAATGGAGCCCTTAATGAACTTTGTTCTTGAGCCAACCCTCTTAGTCTTTATTGGCCGGAGGCTCTTACTTTTTTCTTTTTTCTATGAATAGATTCATATCAGATAATTATGTGTGAATCTGTATTCATGCTTTATTACATTGTCTTTTATGATATGATTCAAAGACCTTACATAGTGGAATCGTATATCATTTAGATTCATTTTTTTTCTTTCTTTCGCCTTTCCATTTATCCGCATCCCCCTCCTTTAATGTATATTTTTCTTTTTTTTTTTTCTTTTGCTTGACAACTCATTTGATTTCTTGTTTATGAAAAAAAAAATTCAGTTGCTGCAATGATAGGACCAAAATATCCTATCTTGACTGCTTCTTTGGATCCAGATAATGTGATGCGATGAGTTGGTTATTAGTTCTATAGTTATTAGTTCATACTTCATACTATGGGCTCTTACTTTTTTTCGTATTAATTCTAACAAAAACCAACGAGTCACACACTAAGCATAGCAATTCTATCAAAAGAAGAGGTCAATCGAATTTTTATTCAACCTTATATAATATAGAATTTAAAATGAGAATTGTTTTGATGGAAATTTGATGGAAAAAAGGCTGTCATTCTTTGTTCTATCGTTAAATCAAAACAGAAAGATAAGTCAAGTAAAGGCTTATTATTCCTCGTCTATAAATATCCAAATTTTGATACCCAATACCCCATAGATAGTTCGAAACGTATAGGCGTAATAATCAATTTTCGCGCGAATGGTTTGTAGGGGAACCCTACCCTTTCTTATCCAGTCAACACGTGCCTTATCTTTTCCACCGAGACGGCCCGCGATTTGTATTTTAATTCCTTTTGCCCCGGCTTGTTTGCCTAATTCAATAGCCTTTTTCATTGCTTTTCGAAAGAATACCCTATTTTTTAATTGTACGGCTATAAATTCTGCAAGAATTTTAGGGTGTCCATAAGGTTTTGCAATTTGTTTAATAGTAATGTTGAGTTTTCGGTTCACACAATTCAATTCTTTTTGTACGTTTATTTTGAGGTCTTCGACCGCTCGCGGTCTATTTTTTATTAATAATTTGGGAAATCCCATATAGATGATAACCTGTATCAGATCGATTCTTTTTTGAATTTCGATACGTGCAATTCCTTCGCCATATAGCGATGTTCTTGTATTTTTTTCTACATAATTTTTGATACAATTCCGTATTTTTTGATCTTCTTGTAGACCTTCAGAATAATTTTTTGGTTGTTCAAACCAAAGGGAATAATGATCTTGGGTTGTACCAAGTCTGAAACCAAGTGGATTTATTTTTTGTGCCATATTAGTAAAGTTTTAGCTCTCCTTTTATTAACAGTCTTAATAGTAAGTCGTCAAACTTTCTTAAAGTTGAAGAGTTCACTGCAGCCCAAACTTGTTGTATATCTTCTTTTGAAAACGTGTGTATATTTTTTCTAAATTCTTCCATGAAGAATGTATCTTGTAATACAATAGTTATGTGACAAGTAGGTCTTTTTATCAGATAATTACGTCCTTTAGCTCGGGGTTTTAATTTTTTTATGGTAGTTCCTTTGTTAACTTCGACTTTCCTAATCATTAACTCTGTTTTGTTGGAACCCTTATTGTGCCTAGCATTTGCTGCCGCAGAATAAATCAATTTAAAGATGGGATAACATGCTCTATAGGGCATGAATTCTAATATCATAAGTGCTTCTTCGTAGGAACGCCCACGGATCTGATCAATTACCCTGCGTGCTTTGTCAGCAGACATTCTTATATATCGACCAAAAGCATATATTCCCCTTCTCCTATTCAGTTCGCTTAATTCATCGTTCTCTTCTTGCCTTGACTTTTTTATGATTCCCATTAAAGTTTACCTCCTATTAATGAACAATAAACATCTGTATTTTTTATATTAACTTAACGACGAGATTTATTATCGTTTTTTTCCTGCCCTCGTAAATGGAAAGTCGGTACAAATTCTCCCAATTTATAACCTACCATACGACTCTTTATGTAAATAGGCAAGTGTTCTTTTCCATTATAGATAGCAATTGTGTGTCTAACCATTGCGGGTATAATAGTAGATGCTCGAGACCAAGTTACAATTATTTCTTTTTCCTCCTTTGTGTTAAGCTTATCAATTTTTCTTAATAAATGATTCGCTACAAAAGGATTTTTTGTTCGTGAACGTGTCACAGTTAATTACTCCTATTTTTTTTTTTTTATCAATGTAAAGACAAAGAAACTAATTCCTATTTACTACGTCGACGAATAATAAAATTATCACTATATTTATTCCTTTTTCTACTTCTTCTTCCAAGTGCAGGATAACCCCAAGGGGTTGTGGGGTTTTTTCTACCAATGGGGGCCCTCCCTTCACCACCCCCATGGGGATGGTCTACAGGGTTCATAACTACCCCTCTTACTACAGGACGCTTACCTAGCCAACGCTTAGATCCGGCTCTACCCAAACTTTTATGTTTAACTCCAACATTCCCCACTTGTCCGACTGTTGCTGAGCAGTTTTTGGATATCAAACGGACCTCCCCAGAAGGTAATTTTAATGTGGCCGATTTCCCCTCTTTTGCAATCAGTTTTGCTACAGCACCCGCTGCTCTAGCTAATTGTCCACCCTTCCCAAGTGTGATTTCTATGTTATGTATGGCTGTGCCTAAGGGCATATCGGTCAAAGGTAGGGCATTCCCCATTTTTATAGGAACTTCTGTACCAGAAACAATGGTATCTCCAATTATAGCCCCTCTGGGATGTAAAATATACCTTTTCTCACCATCCCCATAGTGTATGAGACAAATGTATGCGTTTCGATTAGGATCGTATTCTATGGTTACGATTCTACCATATATGTCTTTTTCATTATTCCGTCGAAAATCGATTTTACGGTATAGACGCTTATGGCCTCCCCCTCTATGCCTTGCGGTAATGATTCCTCTGGCATTACGACCTTTACCACAACGACGCTGTCCATAGATCAATTTATTTCGTGGATTGGATTTCACTTGATTGTCTACGGCTCCGTTGCGTGTGCTCGGGGTAGAAGTTTTGTATAAATGTATGGCCATGCTATTAAATATTTTGATTTAGGTTTCTTTTCTTTCTAA